CTTTGTTCTTATTGGGTTAAGTTTTTTCACATAAGACTAGGTGTTACTATCACCTATTGAATGCTTTGAAGGCAAAGAGTTTGGTTAACTTAAGTCTTATTATTATAAGGTGGCCGAGTGTCTAGGCGTTGGTTTGTAAAACCAAGTAGAAAAATTAAAATTTTTTTCTTATAAGAGAGGGTAGCTATGGGAAAAGTTTTATATTTACGATATGATGATGCCTGTTTGACTCGGGTCTCTCTTAGGTAGCAGCGAAAACTAATCCCTCTTTCAGATTTGCAATCTGATGTGCTTTATATACACTATGCAACCAAGAGGAAGAGGGTCGAACTCTTGATACAAAATTCAAAGTTTTGGGGGATACCTTTTCCCTACCTCTTATTTTAGGTTGCAGCTTAATGGGTTGAGCATCTGGCCGTTAACTAGAAGGCAATGGGATCGAAGCCCTTTAACCTAGCAAGTTAAAAAAGCTAAAGTGGTCTAGCAAAGAGTCTAAAATTCTTGGGACCGGGGTTCAATTCTCCGTTTTAACTGTGTTAACTATTTATGAGTCGGTTAGTGGGGTTTATTTAGCACCAGTATTGATTATTATCTCTTTTTTGGGGCTTATAGTTCCTGTTTTATTAGCGGTCGCACTGCTGACTCTTTTAGAGCGTAAGGTTATTGGTTATGCTCAGTTACGTAAGGGTCCAAACCTTGTTGGGCCTTTGGGAGTTTTACAGCCTATTGCAGATGGGCTTAAGCTTTTTATTAAGGAGAATTTTAAGCCTTCTCCGGCTTCGCCGATTATGTTTTTTGGTGCCCCAACTTCGTTTTTTTTTATTGCTGTTGTTTTATGGGGTGTTATGCCTCTAAGTTCTTCTGGGTTAAATGTTTCTTTTTCTTTATTTTTTGTTATAGCTGTCTCAAGTCTTTCTGCATATCCTGTGCTTATTGCAGGGTGGGCTTCTAAATCTAAGTATGCATTATTAGGGTCTCTTCGAGGAGTAGCTCAGATAATATCTTATGAAGTTAGGTTTGGTCTTATTGTTATTCCTTTAGCTTATTTTGCAGGTAGTTGAGGTTTATCTTCTTTTCAGTTATTGCAGGGCTCTATCTGGCTCTTTATACCCTGTCTTCCTCTTTTTTTAATGTGATATATCTCAACATTGGCTGAGACAAACCGTGCCCCTTTTGATCTTACAGAGGGGGAATCTGAGTTAGTTTCAGGGTATAATGTGGAGTACTCAGGTGCCCCTTTCGCTTTATTTTTTATTGGTGAGTATGCAAAAATAATTTTAATTAATGTTTTGAGTGTATTACTTTTTTTGGGGGGAACGAGTCCTTTTTATCCATGTGTATCTTTTGGGGTGATTTCTGTAGTGTTAAAGTCATTGTTTTTAATCTTTTCGTTTTTATGGGTTCGGGCATCTTTTCCTCGTATTCGGTACGATCAGTTAATGAGAGTTATGTGAAAGGGGTTCTTGCCTTGATCCATGGGTTTATTGGTGTTCTATTTTTTATCCTTGTATTTATTGAGTGCTTTTCCTATTTCTTTTTGAGTAAGTCTCTGTGGTGGAGGGGGCTAGCCGATAACTAGCTCTTTATTTGTTCGACTCAAATCTTACTTTAGTGTATAGATTTATTTTATATCTATATTTTTAGGTGTTATGGTAAATTTAATTTTTAACCTTTTTCTATTTATTAGGATTATTTTTGTATTTGTTTCACAGCATTGGTTAATAGTTTGGATTTGGTTGGAGAGTATAACCTTAAGTTTAGTCGTTTTATTACAACCTAATCTTGTATCTTGTCGAGGTCTTGAGTCAGTTTGTAAGTATTTTGTGGCTCAATCTGTCGCAGGGGTTATTGTTCTTTTTGGAGCTCTTTTACGTTTCTATGGCGAAAATTCTTTTTTTATTAGGGGTTGTTATACCTCTAGTTGTCACTTAGTCTTAGTATTAGGGTTAGTTATAAAGCTTGCTGTTTTCCCTAGCCCGTTTTGATTTGTTGATGCCGTTGGGGGGGTTCCTTTCTCTCGAAGGTTTTATTTAATAGTTCTTTCAAAGTTATCTCCTCTCTATTTGTTGTTTTCTATTGTTGATATTAATATACTATTTTTGTTGGGTTTTGTTGGACTCATTTCTGCTGTCACTAGAGCAATTTTAGGAGTAAAACAGAGAAGTTTTCGAAAGTTGTTGGCTTATTCTTCTATATCCAACATAGGATGGTTTGTTGTTTGTTTACCTTTATTAAGAGGAGGTTTGGTGATTTTTTGTGTTTTAAGATATGTTTGTATGGTTGTTCCTGCTCTTTGGGCGGGTAGTCATTTTACTTTTAAATTTATGGTTAAGAGGTCAAAATTATATGCTGCTCCAGCCAGAAAGTTGGTGTTATTGATTTCTTTATTATCGTTAGGGGGTTTACCTCCTTCAGTGGGGTTTTTCTTTAAGTGAGTATTTTTCCAAAGACTTTTGGATGTTAGTCTTTATTGGGTAAGGGCTATTCTTATTATTAGGAGTTTGTTTTCTTTATTTTTTTATCTTATTATGAGTTTCAATATTTATAGTCTTAATAGCCTAACTCTAAGAGGAGTTTATTATTTTTGTCTAATAATGCTACCTTGGTATTCCTATTGAGTTGTTTCAAGTGTCCTTTTAAGTCTTAGGTTTGATTTTTTTCATGGGTTTATTTTGAGGAGGCTTAATTTAGTTTATATTAAGAATTAGTTAAATTATAACGTCAGTCTGTCTAACTGAAATTATTGGTTAGTCTCCTATATTCTTATTTTTATGTCAGCTATTCGAAAGAATCATCCAGTGGTTAAGATATTAAATTCTAGATTATGGGATTTACCAACTCCTTCTAAATTATCAGTTTGGTGAAATTTTGGTTCCTTAATAGGTTTATGTTTAGGGGCTCAAATTGTTACAGGTATTTTTTTGGCAATGCATTATACAGCAGACACGACTCTTGCGTTTTCTTCTGTAGCTCATATATGTCGTGATGTAAAATATGGTTGGTTGTTACGTAATGTACATGCAAAAGGGGCTTCTTTATTCTTTATTTGTGTTTATATTCATATAGGTCGGAGGCTTTATTATGGTTCATATGTAAACATGATAACTTGAAATATAGGAGTCGTTTTATTTCTTCTTTCTATTTTGAACTGCTTTTTCGGTTATGTTCTTCCTTGAGGACAAATGTCATTTTGGGCTGCTACTGTCATTACAAACTTGGTTACGGCCGTTCCTTATATCGGAGGGGACATAGTACAATGAATTTGGGGTGGCTTTTCAGTAGATAATGCGACATTACACCGATTTTTTGTTTTTCATTTTCTTTTTCCCTTTATTTTAGCTTTTTTAAGTGATTTACATCTTTTATTCTTGCATGAGACTGGGTCTAACAATCCTTTAGGTCTCCCCTCCGATTGTGACAAGACGCCCTTTCATGTTTATTTCACATCAAAGGATGTGGTAGGGTTTGGGTTTTTTTTTGTGGGTTTAATTATATTATCGCTTTTATTTCCGACTGCTTTATCTGACCCAGAAAATTATATTCCGGCTAATCCTTTGGTGACGCCTCCTCATATTCAACCGGAGTGATACTTTCTCTGTTCGTACGCAATACTCCGCTCTATTCCTAATAAGTTAGGGGGGCGGGCGGCTTTGGTTAGTTCTATTTTGGCGTTGTTTCTTATTCCGGTTTTACATTTATCAGACCAAAACGCTTGTTTTTCTCGCCCTTTAGGCCAAATAGCTTTTTGATTGATAATTGGAAACTTTTTTCTTCTTACTTGAATTGGAAGTCAGCCAGTGGAGTATCCTTATATAGTGTTAGGGCAGCTTGCTTCTGTGTTTTATTTTGTAGGGTTTTTGGGTCTTAATCCTTTAATCTCTTATTCTGAGAAGCTTTTTGAAGCGGATAAAATTTTTCGGGGGGTCCGTTATCCGCGATAAAACAGGGATTTTGGAGTGTTAAAGTAGTTAAAAGAATAACAGAGCTCTGAAGATGCTAAGATAGGGTGTTAAATTCCCCTCTTTAACAATATGAATTTGGTTCTGGTTCTTTAAGTTGTGTAGGTTGAGGCTTATGCATGCGAGCTTGAGATAGCATCACGGTAAGGCACGCACCTTTTTAATTATTTTAATAAAGTAATATTAGTTATTAAGAATGTATGGTTTAACTGTTCTAACCTAAGAATAATTTCCGTTAAATTTCGTTACACCTGCAGCAATGAGTTCTTAACACTAACTGGGAGGTTGATTAGACCAAGTATAATAGGGAAGTGGCTCAGTCTCGTGCCAGCAGCCGCGGTTACACGAATCTCTTCTCGCAACTAACAAAGCGGTTTAAGAAGGAACACTTTTTTACTAGTAGAAAAGGTAGCATTAAGTGTGAAAACTTTAGTGTTATGCGAAGATATTAGATATAATGTAGTACTTATTAATTTAAGGCGGAAACCCGGATTAGAGACCCGGTTATTCTTAAGTGTAAATATTTCAAGCCGGCGGAGTATTAAGGTGTCTTTGAAAAGCAAAGAACTTGGCGGTTGTCTATTTCTGATTAGGGGAACTTGCTTGTAAAGGATAATCCACCAAACACCTGACCTTTTCTTGAAAAATCAGCCACTATATCATCGTCTTTAAGCACTTAGTCCAAGTTAAAGACAGCGCTGACCAGTAAATGTTGGTAGAAGTCAGATCAAGATGGTGCTAATGAAAAGGGAGGAGTGAGGTACATTGGCTTTCTGGCTTTCGAACTTTCCTTTGAAATCGGGAGATAAAGTGGGACTTAATAGTAAAGTATTTTGAGATAGAATACTTGAACTTAGCACTAGGCTTCGTACACATCGCCCGTCGCCTGCGGGATAAAACTTGGAGTAAGTCGTAACATAGTAGGCGGACTGGAAGGTGTGGCCTGGAAAACAAGGGGGGTAGTTTATCAATAAAATATAGGCTTTGGGAGTCTAAGAAGCCACTTATGTGGTCTTCTCTAAGTAGGTGTACCATAGGGGTTATGGAGATGTTTTAGGTGCATAGGACGTTGGTTCAATTCCAACCATCTGCTGCTCTTTTATAAGGTCATAAAATTTTTTTTATTTAATATTTTGTGTTAGATTTGATAATAAAACAATATTTAACTAAGCTAGTTTTTAGTATTCTGTATAGAACTTTTTAAATCTGGTGGCCCTTTATAGTGTACCGTGAGGGAAAATTGAAATATTAACTAAATAAAGCATTATAAAAAAACTATGGTGTTGTACTTTTTGTATTACGGTAAAACAAATAATTTAATATTTCTGTTGTAAAACGAAACAGGACGATCTAATCTTTTCTTCAGTTAAAGCTGAGCTGTTAGGGTGTCGCAAAACTTCTAGCATGAGGAAAGATTTGTAGTAAAATGTTAATCGTGTTCTGTGTTAGCTTTTATAAGGAATTAAGTATTAGCTTAAATTGAAATTGTTCAATGGAGAAATTTTCGGATGAGCGTAAACTTCTTTTGGGAGACAGCCATATTTATTTGAGAAGGGCATTAAAATAAGAGACATTATAAGGTGAGTAGGTTATTTTTAGCAACTTCTTCAATCAGTGCGTTGTAGCAGGCTTATTTTTTATTTTTAATTGTTGTTCTTTTTCCTATCTTGTTTTGTTTTACTTATACGAAGAATTTGTTCTTATGTTAATGTTTTAATGAGTAAGTTATTCCAGTTTATAGGATAACCTTCTTACAGATAATAATAAATAACTTATCTTAAAAGTTGTTGTATTCTTATTAAAGGTGGAATTATAATTAATTAAGTAGTAAAAGGAACTCGGCAAATTTTTCTTGCGCCTGTTTACCAAAAACAACGCCCCTGGATTGTGATCAATGGGTTCTGCCTGCCCGGTGACTTAGCGTTAAACGGCTGCAGTATTCTGACTGTGCAAAGGTAGCAAAATCAATTGTTCATTAATTGTGGACTAGTATCAACGGCTAGACGACAAGAAAGCTGTCTCTTTCTACTGAGCCTGAATTTTACGTTTAGGTGAAGAGGCCTAAATTTATAAGTGGGACGAGAAGACCCTATTGAGCTTTAATTCCTCGATAAAGATTTTTACTCTTGAGAATTTGGGTTGGGGCAACTGGTCTTAATTTTAAAACAAGACTAATTTTAAAGTTGAATTTATTCAATTATTGACCCAAAACATTTTGATTATTAGAAAAAGTTACCTTAGGGATAACAGCGTAATTTTTTCAGAGAGTCCTTATTGACGAAAAAGTTTGCGACCTCGATGTTGGATCATAGTTTTCCTAGGGGGTGCAGCAGCTCCTGAGGGTTCGGTTTGTTCAACCATTAAAAGCTAGTACGCGATCTGAGTTCCAGTCCGTCGTGAGCACAGGACCAGTTTCTATCTACTAAATCTCTTTTCTTGTACGAAAGGACTTTAAGAGGTAGCCAATTAATATTTAAAGCTATAACTAATACTTGAATTAAAATATAAAGAATTTTGCTAGTATAATGTTGTATTCTTAACTTCCAATTAAGGGGTCTGATATTGAGTCAGGCGAATTAACATAGTTTAAAAGAACAGCAGCCTTTCTCGTTGCAAGTCCCAAAAATTTGGGTGTTAGTTATAGGGGTAGTTAAATATATAACATTAGGGTTGCATTCTAAAATTAAGGTTTGCCTTCCCCTATTAGTAGGATATGCTAATTTAAAGCAACTAGGCTCATGATCTAGAAATGAGGGTGTAACTCCTTCTCCTGCCTAATATACCCCCCCCCCCCCTCCTAAAAAAAAAAAAAAAAAAGAACTATAGCGAGAGAATTGCTTGCATTTATCCGGTCCTGTGCTTACTTATTACCTGCATGCAATGAGCGAGCGGGCGAGAGAATTCCTTGCACGTAAGTGAATATTGTGCCGTTTAGCTCAAAATCGGGTAACCGACGCGCCGAGAGGAGCGAGGAGCCCCCGGCACGTACATATAGTGCGGTCAGTGGCACTCCTTTAGGTGTGACACCATTGGTGAGATGATCGTAAAGGTCCGAGCGACGCATGGAGCGAGGTAAAAAAAAAAGGGACAACCCTTGGCAGAACTTGGTCTAGGAGTTATTTATCCGAGAGGGGAAGGGGGGGGGCCCGGGGGGGGGTGTCGTGAAAAAGGTATTAAATAGTTAGTAAAACCCGCTCAGCCAAGTTTCATTTTTTAGCTGCTTAATTTTATTTTTATGAGGTTAGTTAGTCAAACAGTAAAAGTAATTGGTCTTTTCTTGTAAGTGGTTTTTTTCTTAGGGTTTTTGGGGTTGATATAATATAAAGGGTGGGAGATCTTTAATTTAGTTAATCATAATTTTTTGGATCTAGTATATCCTGATTAAAAATTAGAAGGGTAAATAAACTTGGGGTTTTTATGTGTGGTTTGGTTTATTCGGAGTTGGGGTTTTGTCTGATTTTTGGAAAAAATTTTGTTTTTAAAAAATTATATGTATTTGCAGGTGTGCAGGTTTTATGGTTTAGTTCTTATATGGTCTATATATCTGGGGTTGTTTTAGGGTGTGTTTGTGTGTTATTTGCATGTTTATAATCATGTTTTAGTTTTAAATTTTTGGGTTTATAGGCTAATACTATTAAGTTTTAAGTCTAAATTAGTTGTTAGCTCTTAAATGTCATTGTTTAGTTGTTTATTAGCTGCTTTTAGGTTTGGTTTAATATATAAGATGTTAACTTTAGTGTTGTTATTAATTGATGGTGGGGCTCTTTTTCTTATTTTTTCTTCATCTCCTTTCTTTAGTGTTTTTGGAGTTCTAGCTCATTGTCTTGGCCATTCGTTATTATTATCTTTTATGGGTGTTCCATTTATTTCTTTACTCTTAATTGTAATCTATGCTGGGGGAATGTTAGTGGTTTTTTTGTTTTCAACTATTTTGTCTGCCGAGCAGTATCCTTCCGTTGATAGTCTATTCTTTACTTTTCTTTGGGGGGGCCTTTTTATATTAACTTCTCCTTTTCTTTTCGTGGGTTGAAGTCCTCTTTTGGGTGAGTCATATGGTGGGTTAGTTCTAACAGAAAGTTATTCTTTCCTTTTTTTAGGTGTAGGTTTAATTAGGCTTTTGGTGGGATTAATACTTTTGGTTGGTCTGATTGCTGTTTTAGAGTTAGGGTTTGAGCATGGTTTAAAGAGTTTACGAAAGCTTTAAAGGTGGTTGGTTGTCTCTAGGAGTGATTTAAGAAAAGAGATAACTTTTAAATTTGTATGTGTAGTTTCATGTTCTAGTTCTTATATCACTAAATTCTTATGTGCAGTTTATTTTACTTTTTTTTGTTCCGGGGTAATTTTTAGTCGCCTATTTTATTGTGCGCATTTAATAAAAAAAAAACAGCGATTTATATATTTTACTAATTTTTCAATTTTATGTTTAAGAGCTAACTTATTGTTTTTCTAATAAAATAAAGCTAAAATTATAAATATCGTGGTGGCGAGAGTGGTAGAGGCTCCTATGTATTTTGTAATGTTTCCACTCATAGATTGTTGGAGGTAAGATAGTAGCTTAGAGATGCCATTTACTGTTCTATGGGGAAGTCTCATGGTTCAACCTTGATCTAATGTGCGTAAGACTCCCTTAAGTGAGTTGATTAGTGTTATTTTTTTAGTAATAGTGTGTATAATCTGAACATAAAACCATTTTGTAGCCAAAAATTGTACGGTTGTCTTGGGTGTTAAATTAGTAGCGTTTAATATTAAAATTATAAATGCTATTCTAAGTATTGCTAGTGGTATATCTTTACCTGAGGGGAAGAAGCATGGGGGAAATATTAATAAGCTTACTCTTAGGCCTCATCCTACTATCATTGTGCCAAGTAGCAACCGAGAGATAGCATTAAGTAATTTATTTTTTTCTTCATTTACTGGTACTATGGGGGATTTTTTTGGTTGGGGGTTTGTTATAAAATATATTAATCGGAGTCTGTATACCGCTGTCATAATGGTTGCTATTAAGGCTAAAATTACACTATTTCTTTTTGTTTTCCTAATCTGTCCTGCTTCTAATATTAGGTCCTTTGAGTAGTAGCCTGCTAGGAAGGGTAGTCCAGAGAGTGCAAGGGATGCGAGGATTATTGCTGAAGTGGTGTATGGGGCACTTTTGCTTGCTTTTCCCATCTTTCGTATATCTTGTTCATTTTTGAAGGAGTGAATCATACTACCCGAGCATAAAAACAAAAGTGCCTTAAAAAATGCGTGAGTACATATATGAAAAAATGCGAGGTAAGGTAGGTTTAATCCTACTGCTACAGCCATTAAGCCTAACTGCCTTGTAGTTGAGTATGCAACAATCTTCTTAAAGTCATATTGGGAAAGAGCTGCTCTTCCTGCAAATAAAGCCGTTAATGCCCCAATTAGGCCTATTAAGGAGAGGCCCCATGTGTGGTTTTCTATTAAGGGTGTAGTACGAATTAGAAGAAAAATTCTCGCGACAACCATTGTTGAACTATGCAGCAGTGCAGATACAGGAGTTGGGCCTTCCATTGCTGAAGGTAATCAAGGGTGTAGGACAAACTGAGCTGACTTTCCAGCAGCGGCTATTATAATTCCTAATACGCATAATGAAGATACTCCAGTCGGATGTTTTATATAGAGGATTTCTTGTAGATTTCAAGAGTTGTTGTTTATAATTGTTAGGCTTAGTAATATGATTATTCCCCTATCTCCTATACGGTTGTATATAATGGCTTGAAGAGCAGCTCTTTTTGCATCTCTCCGGGTAAACCATCACCCTATTAGTATAAAGGATAAAATCCCCACACCCTCTCAACCCACGAATAGGAGAAAAAGGTTTTTTGAGGCAACTAGTAATAACATGAAAAATAAGAATAGAATAAGGGTGCGAATAAACCGAGATGCATTAGGATCTGTGGCCATATAATAGTGAGAAAATTCTATGATAGACCAGGTAACGGCCAAAGCCACCGAAAAGAATAGGGTGGATAAGAAGTCAAAAATAAAAGAACAATGAAACGAGCCTAAATAGCTTGAGAATCAGCTCAAAGAGGCCGTCGTAACTGGGCAGCTTCTAAGTAATCAACCAATAAGAAGGGCACCCGCCAAGCAAACGGTAGAGCCCAATAAGGATATATTCTTAGCTCTCCTTTTTTTTTTAGGCCTAAAAAAGGAGAGGGTAAGGTAAGAACTAAATGTAATAAGTATCGAAAAGTACATCAACATGCAGAGTATACGCAAGTTTAGTCGCGAGTTCTTTGACTTAGCGGGCCTAGAACAATACCATGACTCTCGGATTTACTATGGTGTTAATCCATATCTTTAGCGTCACAAGCTAATGCTTTGTAGTTAAGCTAAGTCTATCGTTTAGGAGGCTATAAGCTCAGGGCTGATTACTAATACTATTAGGGGTATCATGTGTAGAAATAGGGTTTTGTGTTCGCGTTCGGTTAAAATTCTTACTTTTGTTTTCCACTTTAAGTCAGAGCCTGAATTAAGTAGTTGGTAAATGGTTAGGCTAAAGACTGCGGTGATTGTGACTCCCAAAATTATGGGTAAGAATTTTGTAATTTTGTGGGCTACAATAGCAGATATTACGAACGTTTCTCCTATAGAGTTAGGAAGAGGTGGTATTCCCATATTAGCCGCAGCAAAGACTAGTCATACTATGGGTAATATACTAAACATGGTCTTTATGCCTCGACTTACTATTAAGGTTCGTGTTTTTGTTCGTTCATAAAATGTTTTAGCAAGACAGAATAGTGCAGAGGACACTACTCCATGGGCGATCATTACAATACTTCCTCCGGCAAACGCCCATGAGGTCAAGACTCTAATTCCCGCAACCATAAATCTCATATGTGAAACTGATGAGTAAGCAATTAGAGACTTTAAGTCGGATTGAGTGAGGCAAATTAGTCTTGTTAGAAGTCCTCCTCAGCAACAAAATGGAATTAGTATTGTGCTTATAAAAGTTTTAAAGGGGAGATAAAATAATGAAGTTAATCGAATAAATCCATATCCTCCCATCTTTAGGAGTACCGCGGCTAGGATCATAGACCCGGCAACTGGAGCTTCAACGTGGGCCTTTGGGAGTCATAAGTGGAGAGAAAAAATAGGGACCTTAACTAAGAAGGCTAACATGCAAAACAAAGCTGAGATGTTTGAAATGTTTCCGAGCGATTGGATTGAAGATAGTTTTATTGACAGGTGGTGTTTGGAGCTGTAAATATGTATTAGGCTTAAGAATAAGGGTAAGGATCTAACTAGAGTATAAAACACAAAGTAGAGTCCCGCTTCTATTCGTTCTTGTTGAGCCCCTCATCGGGTGATGAGGTATAACGTAGGTATTAGGGTGCCTTCAAATCCTAAAAACAAACCTATAAATCTTTTTGAAGAAAATGTGATTATTAAAAATACGAGTATGGCAATCACTAATAAAATAAATTTTCGATTTTCTCTCTTTCTTTTTTTCTGGAGGTGGGAGATTTTCGCTAGGAGAGCAACAGGAATTAATCAAAGGCTAAGGGCTATAAGAGGTCTTTTGTATTTATCAGTTAACATTCCTCATGAGAGATTTTTTGAATAATTGGCTGAAATAGTTCATATTACTCCTATTAACAGGTTAAGTGAGGTGGTAGATATTACTATGGGTCAAGTCTTTTTCTTGGGGGCAATTAATACTGTAATTGCTATTCCAATGGTTCTTAGTAAGAGGGTTAACATGTTTATTCTACTCAATCTAAGCCGCCATTATCTCATTCGTATCAGAGTCCTATGGTTAATATTAGTAAAAAAATTAATAGTATAAATCCTACTCTTGTGCCTTTGATTGAAGAGGTTAGAAAAGGTAAAATTAAAAGAATAGCTATTTCGAGGTCGAAAATTAAAAATAAAATAGCTACTAAGAAAAATCGAAAAGAAAAGGGAAGTCGGGCAGAGTTAATTGGGTCAAATCCACATTCATATGGTGATACCTTTTTTAAATCTGGTCTTAGAGTAGGTAAGATACGGCCCATTATGAATAAGATTATTGTTAATCTTAGCATTGTTAGTCTATATATAAGCATCATTGTTTAAGAAGTTGGCAGATTTATGAAATGTTTTTAGCTTGAAACTAAAGTTATGCAGGTTTAAATCCTGTACTTCTTTATCTTCCTCCTCATCAATAGATGCAAATAAAAAGGAAAATTCAGACTACATCAACAAAGTGTCAATATCATATGGCGCATTCAAAGCCTACATGGTGTTTGTTAGAAAAGTGGGCGTTTGATAGCCGTATTAAACAAATTAGTAAGAAAGTTGTTCCTATTATCACGTGTAGTCCATGGAATCCTGTAGCAACAAAAAAAGTTCTGCCATATACTCTATCTGCGATGGAGAAAGGGGCTTCTCAATATTCATAAGCTTGTAGGGAGGTAAACCACACTCCTAATAGGACTGTTATAATAAGAGCTTTTAAGGCATCTTTTCCTTCCTTATCTCGGAGTGCATGGTGTGATCATGTTAGAGATGCCCCTGATGATAATAAGATAGCTGTGTTTAGGAGTGGAACTCTTCATGGTTTTATTGGATTAATTCCGCTTGGGGGTCAAGACATTCCTATTTCCGCTGTTGGTGTTAGAGCACTGTGAAAAAAAGCTCAAAAAAAACTTAAGAAGAACATTATTTCGGAGACTATAAAGAGTAAAAATCCTATCTTTAGTCCTGTGGTTACGTTGGTAGTGTGCATACCTAAAAATGTAGCTTCACGTACTACATCACGTCATCATAAGGTTGTAACAAGGGTTAGAGTTACTATGCCTGTTAGGGCGGTAAGAATTTTGTCTCCTTGAAATCAACAGATTAACCTGTTGTGCGCAACGCCCCGACAGCTCCTAAATATGGGTCAAGGGCTACGATCAACCATGTGAAATGGGTGTTGGTGTTGGAAGTTTCTCTTCATTTTTATGAAAAATTTTCTTCGAAGTATTTCTTGGCCAATACTGTAAATACCGCTGCTTGTATGCAGGCTACGGCTATTTCTAGTATAAACAAAGCGAGAAGAAGGAGTATGCTAATAGTTCCTAAGGGGGAAGTTTTTATTGCTTCTCAAACTACACATGAGCATAAAAATATTAGTAGGTGGCCAGCTAATAAGTTTGCTCCTAGTCGAAATCCTAGTGTTAAGGGTTGAATGATTAGTCTCATTAATTCAATCATTACCATAAGTGGTATTAAAGCGGCTGGTGTTCCTTGGGGGACAAGGTGTCTTATCTTTCCTTGTCAGTTATGTCAGAGGCCCATTAGTTTTATTCCCATCCATAGAGGAATTGAAAGGCTAAATGTTATCCTTAAGTGGGATGTTTGGGAAAAAGTATAAGGTATTAGGCTTAAAATTTTATATCTAAGACATACTATAAATACAGGAGCTAGCATTAAAGTTCATCTTGAGTTCATACTTTGAGGTAATAGATTAAGTAAGGCGGCTCTGATTGATTTCTTTAAAATTCCGCTCCGGGTGGGGGTTCAATGAGTTGTTGTTAAGTAGGCTGTTCAACTTATTGCGAAACAAGCACCCAGGGAAGTCAAGGACAAAGGTCCTACATATGCGGGGTTAAATTGATCAAAGATATTTTTTATCAGGGTCATTTTCTAGAGGTTTCTTTTGTTTTTTTGGTTTGGGCCGTTTTTGTTTTTATTACTTTTAGGGGGAGTAAAATTGACCTTTTTATCATAAGAATCATTATAAATATAATTCTCCATTTTGTAACACATTTGGTTATTCAGAGGGTAAATTCAAGTTGGGGCATGGTTTAATGGAGGGTATTTAGTCTCCTTCATAGGATTAAGAGCCCTAAGCTTTAGTTTTAAGCTAATTAAACTTTACTATTAATCTTCTGATGAAATAGTTGAACACCATTTGTAGAATTCATTTCGTGGTACGGCTTCTACTACTATAGGCATAAATCTGTGTTTTGCTCCACAGATTTCACTACATTGTCCATAAAAGATTCCTGGGCGTTCTATATTAACGTATAGTTGGTTAAGTCGTCCTGGGACTGCGTCCATCTTTACTCCAAGTGAAGGGACGCATCATGCATGAATGACATCGGTAGAGTGAGTAACTACGCGTATTTTAGTTTTTAGTGGTAAAACTAGCCGTTTGTCAACTTCTAGAAGTCGGGGGAGTCCTGATGTAGTTAAGTCTTCAGTTTGGACCATGTAGGAGTCAATTTCTATTCGATTTTGGTCTCAAAATTCGTATGTTCAGTATCACTGGTGCCCGATTGACTTTACGGTGACTTCAGGGTTAATTCCTTCATCCATTCAGTAGAGTAGCTTAATAGAGGGGACAGCTAGGGCTACGAGTATGAATCTTGGTGATACGGTTCATCACAATTCTATTTGTTGCTTTTCTATTAACTTCCAGAAAGATGGAAGCTTGATGGCTAGTAGCATTAAAGCATAGATTACTAGGATAGTTATAAATATTATAAATGACATGGCATAGTCATGAAACCAAAGAAATTGCTTCATTATATATGAGGCTGGGTCTTGAAAACCAAGCTGGAGAGGGGTTGACATTTTTATTTCTTTAAGGTTTTAAGACTGTCTATTCTAGTTCTGGAAAATTTTCGAGATAGGAGGGCAATTAGTGATATACCTATTCTTGCTTCTATGGCTGAGAGAGTTAAATATATATGGTAATTAGAGAGGTTTAGTTTTCTGTGTTCAACTCTTAAATACACGTTGAATGCTGTTAGTTTAAGTAAGATGAGCTCCAGTGCTAATAAAATTGTTAAGATATACTTAGTTTTATATAGTATTCTTATTCCTCCAAGAACAACTGTAATAGATATTAGTGTTGTGATTTTCATAAGGAAAACCCCAATTATTTAGGATTTTAGGAGTCGAAGTCCTATGTTTTGTTAAACTAGTTTTCCACTTGGTGTTGAGCGTTAGTAATCTATTTTTTAGGGTTCTTATAGGCATTTCTTTGAAAGTGTGATCTTGTGGGGGGAAAGAGGGATATTGCCATTCTAGTCTTTTTGATATTTCTTTTGTGTGAGTGCTTTTTTTGTTAGTTGTTAATGAGAGTGCAACAATGGTTAGGAATCCAATGGTTCCAATAAATGAAATAAGTGACCCTAGTGAGGATACTGTGTTTCAAAATGAAAATGCATCTGGGTAGTCGGAGTATCGTCGGGGCATTCCTGCTAACCCTAGGAAGTGTTGTGGAAAGAATGTCAGATTAACTCCAATAAACATCAAAAAAAAGTGAGCTAGAGCTCTCGCACGATCAATTTTGGCTCCTGTAAATAATGTAAACCAGTGATTAAATCCGGCAAATATGGCAAATACTGCTCCCATAGAGAGGACATAGTGGAAATGTGCGGTTACATAGTATGTGTCATGTAGTGCCACTTTTAGGGAGGAGTTGGAAAGAATAATTCCGGTTAGTCCTCCGACAGTGAATAAAAAAATAAATCCTAAGGCCCAAAAAATAGAGGGGTGCATCTTTCTTACATGAAAATGGACTCCTTGTAGTGTTGCTAGTCAACTAAATACCTTTACCCCGGTTGGGATGGCTATTATCATTGTGGCAGCGGTAAAGTAAGCACGTGTATCTACATCCATTCCTACGGTAAACATGTGATGAGCTCATACAATAAATCCTAATATTCCTATAGATATCATTGCATACATCATTCCTAAGTAGCCAAATGGGTTTGCCTTTCCCATCCGGTTAGCTACTACGTGGGATATTATTCCGAATCCTGGTAGTATAAGAATATAGACTTCTGGGTGTCCAAAAAATCAAAAAAGGCGTTGGAATAGTATTGGGTCTCCTCCTCCTGTGGGATCAAAAAAGGTTGTGTTTATATTACGATCAGTAAGAAGCATGGTTATGGCTCCTGCTAAAACAGGTAAGGATAAGAGAAGTAGGATAGTAGTTAGGAAAATAGATCAAACAAAGAGAGGAAGTCGATCCATTGTCATTCCAGGTCTCCGCATATTTATAATTGTTGTTATAAAGTTGATGGAAGCCATTATTGAAGATGCGCCTGCTAGGTGAAGCGAAAAAATTGCTAGATCTACACAGCCTCCAGCGTGTGCTGTAGGTCCTGAGAGAGGAGGATATACTGTTCATCCAGTTCCGACTCCGCCTTCATTTGCAGCGGAAGCTAACAAAAGAATAAAAGCAGGAGGTATAAGCCAAAATCTCATTTTTTTCATACGTGGGAAAGCCATGTCGGGAGCTCCTAACATTAGTGGGACTAGTCATTTTCCAAATCCTCCTATCATAATTGGCATAACCATAAAAAATATCATTACAAAGGCGTGGGCAGTTACCATGACTTTATATATTTGGTCATCTTGAATTAGTGAGCCAGGTTGTGAGAGCTCAACACGTATAATATTACTCATAGCTGTTCCTACAGTTCCGGCCCAAGCACCAAAAATAAAGTATAGGGTTCCAATATCCTTATGGTTTGTTGAAAATAATCAACGCTCTAGGTTGGTGAT